TGCATGAAGATAATAAATTCGGTCGTTGTGGTCGGACTCTATTATGGATTTCTGACCACATTCTCCATAGGGCCCTCTTCTCTCTTCCTTCTCCGAGCTCGGGTTATGGAAGAAGGAACCGAGAAGGAGGTATCAGCAACAACTGGTTTTATTACGGGACAGCTCATGATGTTCATATCGATCTATTATGCGCCTCTGCATCTAGCATTGGGTAGACCTCATACAATAACTGTCCTAGTTCTACCGTATCTTTTGTTTCATTTCTTCTGGAACAATCACAAAAACTTTTTTTATTATGGATCTACTACCAGAAATTCAATGCGTAATCTCAGCATTCAATGTGTATTCCTGAATAATCTAATTTTTCAATTATTCAACCATTTCATTTTACCAAGTTCAACGTTAGCCAGATTAGTCAACATTTATATGTTTCGATGCAACAACAAGATGTTATTTGTAACAAGTAGTTTTGTTGGTTGGTTAATTGGTCACATTTTATTCATGAAATGGGTTGGATTGGTATTATTCTGGATACGGCAAAATCATTCTATTCGATCTAATAAGTACCTTGTGTCAGAATTGAGAAATTCTATGGCTCGAATCTTTAGTATTCTCTTATTTATCACCTGTGTCTACTATTTAGGCAGAATGCCGTCGCCTATTGTCACTAAGAAACTGAAAGAAACCTCAGAAATGGAAGAAAGGGGAGAAAGTGAGGAAGAAAGCGATGTAGAAACAACTTCCGAAACGAAGGAGACTAAACAGGAACAAGAGGGATCCGCCGAAGAAGACCCTTCCCTTTGTTCGGAAGAACAGGAAGATCCGGAAAAAATAGATGAAACGGAAGAGATCCGAGTGAATGGAAAGGAAAAAACAAAGGGGGAATTCCACTTTCACTTTAAAGAGACATGCTATAAAGATAGCCCAGTTTACGAAGATTCTTATCTTGATAGGTATCAAGATAATTGGGAATTGGGAAGACTTAAAGAAGAGAAAAATGAAAAGACTTATTTCTGGTTTGAAAAACCTCTTGTAACTTTTCTTTTCGATTATAAACGATGGAATTGTCCATTGCGATATATAAAAAATGATCGGTTTGAAAATGCTGTACGAAATGAAATGTCACAATATTTTTTTTATACATGTCCAAGTAATGGGAAAAAAAAAATATCTTTTACATATCCACCTAGTTTATCGACTTTTTCGGAAATGATAGAACGAAAAATGTCTTTGTACACGACACAAAAATTATCCCATGAAGACCTGTATAATTATTGGGTTTATACCAATGAACAAAAAAAATACAACTTGAGCAATGAATTAATAAGTCGAATAAAAGTTCTAGAAAAAGAAAAAAAAGAAAAGGGGTTTTTTTCTCTAGATATGCTCGAAAAAAGGACTAGATTTTGCAATCATGAGAATGAACAAGAATGCTTGACCAAAACATATGATCCTTTATTGAGCGGACCATGCCGTGGAGCAATAAAAAAATTTGATTTACGTACAATTATGAATGATTTAATCCCTTATATGGAATCTTCCATAAAAAGTCTTTGGATAAATAAGATCCATGAGCTACTTTCTAATAATTTCCGAGAATTTGAACATCAAAAGAATTCGCTTGATGGTGGTAAATCATTTTTTAATTATATTGGTAATTCCTTAACTTCATTTTCTTTTGAATTCACACCCAATTTTTCTTCGAAAAACTGTTATTTATTGGCAGAACAAAGAAAAATTGATTCAGAAAGTCAAGCAAAATCTTTGAAATTTATATTCGATATAATTACAATTGATCCAAATAATCAAACAACAACTAGAAATAAATCTATTGGAATAGAAGAAATCAGTAAAAAGGTTCCTCGATGGTCATATAAATTGACCAATGTTCTGGAAGAACAGGAGGAAGAAAATGAGGAAAAATCGACGGAAGATCATGAAATTCGTTCAAGAAAAGCCAAACGCGTGGTAATTTATACTGATAATGAGAATAATACCAATTCTATTACTAATACGAATAATACTAGTAATAGTGATCAAGCAGAAGAGGTGGCTTTGATACGCTACTCGCAACAATCAGATTTTCGTAGAGATATAATAAAAGGATCCATGCGTACTCAAAGACGTAAAACAGTTACTTGGGAAATGTTTCAAGCAAATGCGCATTCCCCACTTTTTTTGGATCGAATAGACAAAACATTTTTTTTTTCTTCTTTTGATATCTCTGAAATGATGAATCTCATTTTTAGGAATTCGGTCGAGAGAGAACCGGAATTGAAAATTTCCAATTTTGAGGAGGAAGAGACAAAAGAAAAGAAAAAAAAAAACGAGGAGAAAAAAGAGGAAAATGAACGTATAGCAATATCAGAAACTTGGGATAACATTATATTTGCTCAAGCAATAAGAGGTTCGATGTTAGTAACCCAATCCTTTCTTAGAAAATACATTGTATTGCCTTCATTGATAATAGCTAAAAATATTGGTCGTATGTTATTATTCCAATTCCCCGAGTGGTATGAGGATTTGAAGGAATGGAATAGAGAAATGCATGTTAAATGTACCTATAATGGTGTTCAATTATCGGAAACAGAATTTCCCAAAGATTGGTTAACAGACGGTATTCAGATAAAGATTCTATTTCCTTTCTCTCTTAAACCTTGGCGAAGATCTACAATACGATCTCATCATAGAGATCCAATGAAAAAAAAAGGAAAAAAAGAAAATTTTTGTTTTTTAACAATTTGGGGAATGGAAGCAGAAGTTCCTTTTGGTTCTCCCCGAAAACGACCTTCTTTTTTTGAACCCATTTATAAAGAACTCCAAAAAATAATTAGAAAAATAATTAGAAAAGTAAAAAATAATTTTTTTTTCGTTCTAAAAGTTTTTAAAGAAAAAAAAAGATGGGTTATCAAAATAGTTCTAGTTATAAAACAAAAAATGAAGGAATTTGAAAAAATAAACCCTATTTTCTTATTTGAATTGAGGAGGGTAAAAGTATATAAACCGAATGAAAATGTAAGAGATTCTAAAATAAATAATAAGATTATTCGCGAATCGGCCATTCGAATTCGATCCATGAATTGGGCAAATTACTCACTCATAGAAAAAAAAATAAAGGATCTTGCTGATAGGACAGTCACAATCAGGAATCAAATAGAACTAGAACGAATCACAAAAGACAATAAAAAAATAGTTCTAACTTGTGATGATAAAAAATCGGAATCACAGAAACATATTTTGCAGATATTTAAAAGAAAAAAGATCCGATTTATACGTAAATTAAAATTTTTTATGAAATCATTCATTGAAAAAATATACATAGATATCTTTCTACGTATGATTACTATTTTTAGGATCAATGCACAATTTTTCTTTGAATCAACAAAAAAAATTATCACAAAATCGATTTACAACGATGAAACAAATCGAGAAGGAATTGATGAAACAGATCAAAATACAATGAACTTTATTTCGACTATAAAAAAATCGTTTTATAATACTAATATCAGTAATAATAATTCAAATATTTATTATTATAATTATGATTTATCCTCCTTGTCCCAAGCATATGTATTTTACAAATTATCACAAACCCAATTACTTAACAAGTATCACTTAAGATCTGTACTTCAATACCCCAGGACCCATTCTTTTATTAAGGATAAAATCAAGGATTATTGTATGACACGAGGAATATTTGATTCCAAATCAAAGCAAAAGAAAATTTATAAGTCTGGGAAAAATGAATGGAAAAACTGGTTAAAGGGCCATTATCAATACAATTTATCTCAGACAAAATGGTCTCGATTAGTACCTCAAAAATGGCGAAATAGAATCAACCAACGTTCTACGATTCAAAATAAAAACTCAATTAAATTTGATTCACATAAAAAAGAAAAAGACCAATTAATTCATTACATGAAACAAAATTACTATGCGGTGGTAGTGGATTCATTGACGAGTCAAAAAGAAAAATTTAAAAAACACTACAGATATTATCTTTTATCACATAAATATATGAATTATGGGAATAGGAAGGACTCATATATTTATGAATCAACATTACAAGTAAAAGGAGACCAAGAAATTCCATACAATTTCAATACACTGAAACCCGAATCATTTTATGTATTGGTAAGTATAGCTATTAGTAATTATTTAGAAAAGGAATATATTATTGCTACACATAAAAATCTGGATAGAAAATATTTTGATTGTAGAATTCTCCATATTTGTCTTAGAAAAAATATCGACATTGAGACCTGGACCAATACGCATATCAGCACCAAAATTGAGAAAAATACTAAGACTGAAAACAAAATTATCAAAAAATTGAAAAAAAAAGATATTTTTTCTAAGACAATTCATCAAGGAATTAAACCATCCCATCAAAAAAAACACTTTTTTGATTGGATGGGAATGAATCAAGAAAAGGTTTATCGTACCATATCAAATCTAGAACCCCGGTTCTTCCCAGAATTTGTGCCACTTTTTGATGCATATAAGATTAAACCATGGATCATACCGATCAAATTACTTCTTTTTAATTTTAATTTCTATGAAAATATTAGTCAAAAAAAAAGAATCAACATAAATCAAAATAAAAAAAAAAATCTTCAGATATCATCTAATCAAAAAGAATATCTTAAATTAGAAAATTCCAACCAAGAAAAAAACGAACAACAGGGACAAGAAAATCTTGGATCAGATCTACGAAAACAAAAAAAAAAAAAAAATGTTGAAGACAATTACGCGGGATCAGACATTAAAAAAGGTAAAAAGAAAAAACAATCCAAGAAAAAGAAGGAAGCAGAACTAGATTTCTTCCTGAAAAAATATTTCCTTTTTCAATTAAGATGGGATGACTCCTTGAATCAAAGAATGATCAATAATATCAAGGTATATTGTCTCCTACTTAGACTGATAAATCCAAGGAAAATTGCTATATCCTCGATTCAAAGAGGAGAGATGCATCTGGATGTAATGCTAATTCAGAAAGATCTAGCTCTTACAGAATTGATAAAAAAGGGAGTATTGATTATCGAACCGATTCGTTTATCTATAAAAAGGGATGGAAAATTTATTATATATCAAACCCTAGGTATTTCATTGATCAATAAAATTAAGTACCAAACTAAGAGAAAATGCATAAAAAAAAGATATGTTGATAAGAAGAATTTTGATAAATCCGTTGCAAGACACGGCAATATGCTTGTGTATGGAGACAAAAGTAATTATGATTTCTTTGTTCCTGAAAATATTCTATCTCCTAGACGTCGTAGAGAATTGAGAATTCTAATTTGTTTTAATTCTCGTAATTGGAATTTTGTGGATAGAAATCCAGTATTTTGCAATGAAAGCAACATAAGAAACTCTGGAAAATTTTTGAATGAAGACAAGCATTTTAATACTAATACAGATACAAATAAATTCATTAAATGCAAATTGTTTCTTTGGCCCAATTACCGATTAGAAGATTTAGCTTGTATGAATCGCTATTGGTTTAATACCAATAATGGCAATCGTTTCAGTATGTCAAGGATATATATGTATCCACAATTCATAATTTGTTAATAGTATATTTCCTATATATCTGTGATATTTTTCGGTAGATGAAAGCCGAAAGATATACATATACGCTATATTACATTCTGGTACATAACACGAATCTAATGGCGTATCAACTCAATTAGATCTAGGACGAAATCGGCAGAATCTTTTTAGGTACAAAGAAATCATTCTCTTCCATGAATGTAGAAATGTATTTTCTCTTTCTTTTCTATCCAAATCAAATTTTCAATTTGATTTGGATAGAAAAGAAAAAAATAGGAAAAAATCCAAATTTTTGTGTGTACTAGATTAAAATAACTGGCATAAAGATTATTATTTTTATTTTTCCTGATCGATTCGGTAAAGTAAAATAAATCCATGGGAAAAAAGATAAAAAAATTTTTTTATGATCAAAAATTCATTCATCTCAGTTATTTCACAAGAAGAAAAAGAAGAAAACAAGGGTTCTGTTGAATTTCAAGTATTAAGTTTCACCAGTAAGATACGTAGACTTACTTCACATTTGGAATTGCACAAAAGAGATTTTTTATCCCAAAGAGGTCTACGAATAATTCTGGGAAAACGTCAACGGCTCCTGGCTTATTTGTCAAAGAAAAATAGAGTCCGTTATAAGAAATTAATGGATCAGTTGGATATTCGGGAGCCAAAAACTCGTTAATTTAATCGTTTGAATTTTTTTTTATAGTTATTTTATTAGATTTTTCATTTTGATGAACCTCGTTTTGAGGAATTCGTGGAATAATGAATTAAGGAAGAAAAAATATGACTATACCGGCTACAAGAAAAGATCTCATGATAGTAAATATGGGTCCTCACCACCCATCAATGCATGGTGTTCTTCGACTGATCGTTACTCTCGATGGTGAAGATGTTATTGATTGTGAACCCATATTGGGATATTTACACAGAGGGATGGAAAAAATAGCAGAAAACCGAACAATTATACAATATCTTCCTTATGTAACACGTTGGGATTATTTAGCTACTATGTTCACAGAGGCAATAACGGTAAATGCACCAGAACAATTGGAAAATGTTCAAGTACCTCAGAGAGCCAGTTATATCAGAGTAATTATGCTGGAGCTGAGCCGTATAGCTTCTCATTTGTTATGGCTTGGCCCTTTTATGGCGGATATCGGTGCACAGACTCCTTTTTTCTATATTTTCAGAGAGAGAGAATTGTTATATGATTTATTCGAAGCCGCCACAGGTATGCGAATGATGCATAATTATTTCCGCATCGGAGGAGTAGCTGCTGATCTACCTCATGGCTGGATAGATAAATGTTTGGATTTCTGCGATTATTCTTTAACTGGAGTTGTTGAATATCAAAAACTTATTACACGGAATCCCATTTTTTTGGAACGAGTTGAAAGAGTGGGCATTATTGGTGGAGAGGAAGCAATAAATTGGGGTTTATCAGGACCAATGTTACGAGCTTCTGGAATCCAATGGGATCTTCGTAAGGTTGATCATTATGAGTGTTACAATGAATTCGATTGGGAAGTCCAATGGCAAAAAGAAGGAGATTCATTAGCTCGTTATTTAGTACGAATAGGTGAAATGGGGGAATCCATAAAAATTATTCAACAGGCTCTAGAAGGAATTCCTGGAGGTCCCTATGAGAATTTAGAAGTCCGACGCTTTGATAGAGCAAAAAATTCCGAATGGAATGATTTTGAATATAGATTTATTAGTAAAAAACCTTCACCCAATTTTGAATTGTCGAAACAAGAACTTTATGTCAGAGTAGAAGCCCCAAAAGGAGAATTAGGAATTTATTTGATAGGGGATAATAGCATTTTCCCCTGGAGATGGAAAATTCGTCCACCCGGTTTCATCAATTTGCAAATTCTTCCTCAGCTAGTTAAAAGAATGAAATTGGCTGATATCATGACAATACTAGGTAGTATAGATATCATTATGGGAGAAGTTGATCGTTGAAATGATAATTGATACGACAGAAGTACAAGCTATCAATTCTTTTTCTACATTGGAATCCATAAAAGAAATCTATGGACTCATATGGATGTTTGTATCCATTTTTACCCTTATATTTGGAATCATAATAGGGGTACTAGTAATTGTGTGGTTAGAAAGAGAAATATCTGCAACGATACAACAACGTATTGGGCCTGAATATGCTGGTCCGTTGGGAATTCTTCAAGCTCTAGCAGATGGGACTAAATTACTTTTTAAGGAGGACCTACTCCCATCTAGGGGGGATATTCGTTTATTTAGTGTCGGACCGTCTATAGCGGTCATATCAATTCTACTAAGTTATTTAGTAATTCCTTTTGGGTACCGCCTTGTTTTAGGTGATCTCAGTATAGGTGTTTTTTTATGGATCGCCATTTCAAGTATTGCCCCTATTGGGCTTCTTGTGTCAGGATATGGATCGAATAATAAATATTCTTTTTCAGGTGGTCTACGAGCTGCTGCTCAATCTATTAGTTATGAAATACCATTAACTCTATGTGTGTTATCAATATCTCTACGTGTGATTCGTTGGAACATGAACTTTTACCTCTTTCCTAGAAATAAATAAAGAAAAGAGGTTGAATGTATTGAATAGATATTTTTTTTTTATTCATCGATGAGTTAAACCCGATAGTTATATGAGTGAAACAAAACAGCTTATAAATTTGCAGTAAGAAGAGAAAATCTCATTCCCTATGTACAAGAATGAAGTTAAAGTAAACATAAGCAGCATAAACTGTTTACCCCAAGATTGAGATTCTTTGATTAGTCATCATATCTTGAAGCGGGTGCAAAAGATCAACTGTATGGAGTTTCTGCTACTGCCTTGTATGTATTAACATAGCGGGGATCAATCAAAAATCGGTGGACAGTTAGGAACACCAAGGTACACAAAGGATTAGTAATGGGGATAATGTAAGGTATCAAAAAAAGAGATATTTCTGCATAAAACGAATCATAATAAGGGCTTTAAGTTGGTAGAAATGATCAAGAAGTACCTCCCTACGATTCCGATCTCGAGTATGCTCCTATTCACTGATTAAAGAAATGACTATCAAGAACGAATTAATCCTTTATTTTTTTTTTTCTAAATACCTTCTTCTGAGACAGAAGAACAGGAACAAAAGAAATGGAATGCAATAATCGAATGAATGAATAAAAATTTTTATAAAATAAAAAAAGATCTTTATTTATTCTTTCTTTCCTATATCCGTATTCATACATACGGAATTCTTATCATGATTCATGAACTAATATATATATATTGATAACGAATATTTTATTGAAAGATTAAGTTATTACCGAACAAAGAAAAATTATCATTATAAGGATGAGATCAATTCGAAAGCACTTTTTTTCTTATTCTAGCGGACAGAATTCCATTGGTCTAATTTGGGACTCTCCGATGTATCTTTATTTGATCTATCCTCCAAAGAGGGCGAAAATACCGAACCAGTCCTTACATTTATTTGTGGCCATAGAGGAGCCGTATGAAGCTGAAGTTTCATGTACGGTTTTGTAATAGCGATGGGAACAGTGATGTTATTATCGACTATGATTATCTAATAGTTCAAGTACAGTTGATATAGTTGAAGCACAGTCAAAATATGGTTTTTGGGGGTGGAATCTGTGGCGTCAACCTATAGGGTTTATTGTTTTTCTAATTTCTTCTCTAGCCGAATGTGAGAGATTGCCATTTGATTTACCGGAAGCAGAGGAGGAATTAGTAGCAGGTTATCAAACCGAATATTCAGGTATCAAATTTGGTTTATTTTATATTGCTTCTTACCTAAATCTATTACTTTCTTCATTATTTGTAACAGTTCTTTACTTGGGTGGGTGGAATTTTTCTATTCCGTACATATCTATTCCTAAACTTTTCGGAATAAATAAAATGGCCGGAGTTTTTGGAATGACAATTGGTATCTTTATTACATTAGCTAAAGCTTATTTGTTTCTGTTTATTCCTATCACAACAAGATGGACTTTGCCTAGGATAAGAATGGACCAACTATTAAATCTTGGATGGAAATTTCTTTTACCTATTTCTTTAGGTAATCTATTATTGACAACTTCTTCCCAACTTGTTTCACTATAAATAAGAAAATACGATAACGATATTCCAGATTCATAACCTCTTTCAAACAAGAGAAAGAAACATAAATTTATTCCTGGATATTTACAATATGTTCTCTATGGTGACTGGGTTCATGAATTATAGTCAACAAACAATACGAGCTGCAAGGTATATTGGTCAAAGTTTCGTAATTACCTTATCCCACACAAATCGTTTACCTATAACTATTCAATATCCTTATGAAAAATCGATCACATCAGAACGTTTCCGTGGTCGAATCCACTTTGAATTTGATAAATGTATTGCTTGTGAAGTATGTGTTCGTGTATGCCCGATAGATCTACCCGTTGTTGATTGGAGATTTGAAAGAGATATAAAAAAAAAACAATTGCTTAATTATAGTATTGATTTTGGGGTCTGTATATTTTGTGGTAATTGTGTCGAGTATTGTCCAACAAACTGTTTATCAATGACTGAAGAATATGAACTTTCTACTTCTGATCGTCACGAATTGAATTATAATCAAATTGCTTTGGGTCGGTTACCAATGTCAATAATTGGAGATTACACAATTCAAACAGTTATGAATTCGACTCAAATCAAAATAGACAAAGATAAACCCTTTGATTCAAGAACGATTACCAATTACTAAGATTTTCTTTTGATATAAAAGACCCAAGCTCTTTTTATTTTGTTTGGTCAGTAACTACAAATAATAACTAATAATTATTGATTGTTGAGAATTATTCTTTGATTTAAACTGAGAATATATTTTTCGTGATGATTTCGAAATATATAATCCCCATTACTCTTTTCTCGATAATTTTATCTATATCTACATTAATCCATATAAAAAAAAGTTTTAATTCAATTAGGAATGTATCATATACAAGAAAAAAAAAAGGAAAAGGGGTAACCCCCTTTTCCTTTCCTGGACCATTCAGTAAGGTCATGAAATATTTCGACTTATTTATTAATTTATCATTTTAATAATGGATTTACCTGGACCAATACATGATATTCTTGTAGTATTTTTGGGATTAGTTCTTGTATTAGGAGGTCTGGGAGTAGTATTACTTACCAATCCCATTTTTTCTGCCTTTTCGTTGGGATTGGTTCTTGTTTGTATATCCTTATTCTATATTCTATCGAATTCCTATTTTGTAGCTGCCGCGCAGCTCCTTATTTATGTTGGAGCCATAAATGTCTTAATCATATTTGCTGTAATGTTCATGAATGGTTCAGAATATTCCAATGATTCCTATTTTTGGACCATTGGAGATGGGGTTACTTCACTGGTTTGTACAAGTATTCTTTTTTCACTAATTACTATTATCCCAGATACGTCATGGTACGGAATTTTTTGGACTACAAGATCAAGCCAGATTATAGAACAGGACCTAATAAGTAACATTCAACAAATTGGGATTCATTTATCAACAGATTTTTATCTTCCGTTTGAACTCATTTCCATAATTCTTTTAGTTTCCTTGATAGGTGCAATTACTATGGCTCGTCAATAATAAATACTTAGAATTAAATTCTAAGATTTATAAATTCTAAATAAATAAAATAAATGGAAAGGTTTAAGGTTTTTATAAGGTTTTTAATTAAACCTATCTATTGCCAATACCTTCTTTTATTCTGTAATCGTTCTATTCTAATCAATCGAATCGGTTGAATTGTTGTTCATATTGAAATGAATCAAGATTGATAAGGAGTTAGTCAATGATGTTCGAGCATGTACTTTTTTTGAGTGTCTATTTATTCTCTATCGGTATCTATGGATTGATCACAAGTCGAAAGATGGTTAGAGCACTTATGTGTCTTGAGCTTATACTCAATTCGGTTAATATCAATCTCGTAACATTTTCTGATATATTTGATAATCGCCAATTAAAAGGCGACATTTTCTCAATCTTTGTTATAGCTGTTGCGGCGGCTGAAGCAGCTATTGGGCTGGCTATTGTTTCATCAATCCATCGTAACAGAAAATCAACTCGTATCAATCAATCGAATTTGTTGAATAATTAGTTATGATCATAAGATACATAATATCACATAGAATATTAATCTATTAGATATTCTATTATATTAAATATTTAATAATATAAAAAAAAATATATTAAATACATATATAAAATATCAATTTATTTATAAATTGATATTTTATATTAAATTTTAATTTATTCTAATCTAATTTTATTAGAATTAATATATTATTATTATTAATTTTATTATAATTATCATATTATTATATAATATTTTATATAATACCTTATATAATAATTAATATACTTATTTCTTTTTATTATTATTTTTGTTTTTTTTATTATTATTATATTATTATTATAAATATATAAAAAATATATAAAATATATACTAAATATATATATATATATATTTAGTATTGAATTAATTTACTATTGAATAATAAATATTTTCATATTGAATAAATACTTTGAATTAATATTGAAATATTGACCAATTTGTTGGTCAATTTGAATTCACATGTGCAACTCGCATGATCATGGTTGTTGAAAGAGAAATCAAAGTCTCTTGGACCTTTCTCATGAACAGATTTAGAAATATATTGATTCTTAAAATTTTGATAAACCACTGCTTCGTCTGGTGTCTACAATATAAATGTATGATTCATTTACTACTAATTTTATTTTACCAGATCGAAAATTTTTTATGCTCAAAACTGGAATTTATAGATCCAATGTCACATTCAGTAAAAATTTATGATACATGTATAGGGTGTACTCAATGTGTACGAGCCTGCCCAACAGATGTATTGGAAATGATACCTTGGGACGGATGTAAAGCTAAGCAAATTGCTTCCGCACCAAGAACCGAGGACTGTGTAGGTTGTAAGAGATGTGAATCCGCCTGCCCAACAGATTTTTTGAGTGTCCGTGTTTATTTATGGCATGAAACAACTCGCAGCATGGGTCTATCTTATTGATACGTTACAAAAAACTCCACTTGAATCATTTGATTCCTCTTTACCGACAAAAGCCCGTACTCGATAAAATTTATTATTTCGAGCACGGGTTTTTCTGGTCAAAACATATCTTGTCTTTATCACGAGTTATTTTCCTTGGTTAACAATACTTGTTGTTTTGCCGATATTTGCGGGTTCCTCAATTTTCTTTTTTCCTCATAGAGGAAATAAGATGTTTAGGTGGTATACTATTTGTATATGTTTATTAGAACTACTTCTAACAACCTATGCATTCTGTTATCATTTCCAATTGGACGATCCATTAATTCAATTGGAGGAAGATTATAAATGGATAGATATTTTTGATTTTCACTGGAGACTGGGAATCGATGGACTTTCCATAGGACCCATTTTACTGACAGGATTTATCACTACTTTAGCTACTTTAGCGGCTTGGCCAGTTACGCGAAATTCGCGATTGTTCTATTTCCTGATGTTAGCAATGTACAGCGGTCAAATAGGATCATTTTCTTCTCGAGACCTTTTACTTTTTTTCATCATGTGGGAGTTAGAATTAATTCCTGTTTACTTACTTTTATCCATGTGGGGAGGAAAAAAACGTCTCTACTCGGCTACAAAGTTTATTTTGTACACAGCAGGGGGTTCTATTTTTCTCTTAATAGGAGTTCTAGGTATGGGTTTATATGGTTCCAATGAACCAACATTAGATTTTGAAAGATTAACTAATCAATCATATCCTGTGGCATTGGAAATAATATTATATTTTGGTTTCTTTATTGCTTATGCTGTCAAATCGCCGATTATACCCCTGCATACATGGTTACCAAATACCCATGGAGAAGCACATTACAGTACATGTATGCTTCTAGCTGGAATCTTATTAAAAATGGGGGCATATGGATTGATTCGGATCAATATGGAATTATTACCCCACGCTCATTCTATATTTTCCCCCTGGTTGGTAATAGTTGGAACGATGCAAATAATCTATGCAGCTTTAATTTCTCTCGGTCAACGCAATTTTAAAAAGAGAATAGCCTATTCCTCTGTATCTCACATGGGTTTTACAATTATAGGAATTGGTTCTATAACCGACATGGGACTCAATGGAGCCATTTTACAAATACTCTCTCATGGATTTATTGGTGCTGCACTTTTTTTCTTGGCGGGAACGAGTTGTGATAGAATACGTCTTGTTTATCTCGACGAAATGGGAGGGATATCTATCCCAATGCCAAAAATATTTACCATGTTCAGTAGTTTCTCGATGGCTTCTCTTGCATTGCCAGGAATGAGTGGTTTTGTTGCGGAATCAGTAGTATTTTTTGGAATAATTACTAGTCCAAAATATCTTTTAATGCCAAAAATACTAATTACTTTTGTAATGGCAATTGGAGTGATATTAACTCCTATTTATTTATTATCTATGTCACGTCAGATGTTCTATGGATACAAGCTATTCAATCTTCCACACTCTAATTTTTTGGATTCTGGACCACGAGAACTATTTGTTTCAATTTGTATCTTTCTACCCGTAATAGGGATTGGTATTTATCCTGATTTCGTTCTCTCGTTATCAGTTGACAGGGTACAAACTATCCTATCTAATTACTTTTATAGATAGTGTTTCATTAATGAGACAAAAAGTCTTATAATTCTTTAATTTTAAGATTTTTTTTAATCGTTCGCTGTACAATGCAAAAAAATAAAGTGAATTAGAATTGTAATGAGATGTATTTCGAGTTTTTGTTTTGACAACCTGTCAAAACAAAAACTCGAACAAGCAAACTTTCGTTATATATGGGACGATATTCTTATGTATTTTTCATGTAGCTTATTCAATTAGATGTTAATGTGAATGAACCATAACTATGTAAACCTATTCCTAATAGATTGACCCCAAAATAGCATATCCAAATTATAAAAAATCCTATAGAAGCTATAAGTGCCGAATTCGTACCTTGTAAACTTTGATTTGTTCTAGTATGTGAATAAATCGCGAATATGGTCCAAGTAATAAATGCCCAAGTTTCCTTCGGGTCCCAACTCCAATAAGATCCCCATGCTTCATTAGCCCATACTGCTCCACAAAGAATGCCTATGGTTAAAAAGGTAAACCCTAAACTAATCATACGATAACTCCAATAATCCAAACGCTGAGTCAATTGATATTTGTAATAATTTCGAAATGAAAGAAAAGAAGTGTTTTTAAAAACGCTTCTTCTTTTTTCATTCAAGTATTTAATCTCACCAAAGAAAAATGATCTAATTAAGAAATTATTGCTTTTACAAAAAAAATTGATGTTGTTTCGAAATGTAATGACTAGAAGAGCGATTGATAATAACGATCCGCATAAAAGAGCTGCATAGCTCAATAACATCATACTTACGTGCATCATTAACCACTGAGATTGTAGAGCAGGTACTAATATTGCGGATTGATGCATTTCAGTTGAAAGACCCGACGTAGCGAAACCTTGAGTAAAAATAGTACTTGGGGTGGTTATTGTGCTTAAATCATTTTTATGGTTCAATTTCTTGGAAATTATATGAATAATAAAGAAACTGCATGAAAGGAAGATTAATGACTCGTATAAATTACTTAACGGAAAATGTCCCGAGGAAATCCAACGAGAAACTAATAATCCTGTTATAGAGAAAAAGGTGGCTATCATCCCTTTTTCCGATGAATCACGTAATCCTACGATTTCGTAGACTAATAAGTTCATGAAATGAATCGTAATCACAATTGAAATGATCGAAAAAGAGATATTAGTTAATATATGTTCTAAAGTCACAAATATCATAAAAAAAGGTGTCCCATTACAGAATTGAAATCGGAAATTGAATACATTATAAGATACATTGTGTCTCTTTTATAGGATGCCGCCACTCGGACTCGAACCGAGATGCTCTAGCACTGCTTCCTAAGAGCAGCGTGTCTACCGATTTCACCATGGCGGCTTACTTGAAATAATAATATTCATTTCATGTTGAATCGTCAAGAATCAAGGATTCCATATAGTTTAGGAAACATTAGAATCGATGAAAAAAGACTCGTTTAAATTCATATTTGAATCTTCAATAAAATAATCCTTAGTTGGTATCATCCTAGGTTCAGTTTTAACAATCAACTTTCACGTACTATAAACTAAGTTCCCCCGATACAGTTGAAATTTCGATAGTTTTGCTCTCAGTCGAGGTATAGAATTAAGAATTGTCCTTTTTCTTTCTATTTTTTTTGATGATTTCTTTTTCAATGAAAAAAATAAAATAACTAAGATCTCATATGTATTACAATTTCATCACTAAATCCATTTGGAATTTTTCTAACGATTCCGATACTTTAGTATCATTAAGTATTAATACTCTTCATTGTGTATATGTATATAATATAAATAAGGTAACATTTACCAAACCAATTAAGTTTTAGGCTAGGCATATAACAAAATAAAAGAGTTTAAATTTCCCTATCCATTAACTATTCACAATAGAAAAATAGGATTAAGATTTTCTATTGTGAAAAGTTAATGGATAGGGAAAAAATACTATTCTTAATAAGAACCCAATATACAGAAAACTCTTATTCTACATACCACAGCAGCTAGTTCTAACTAATATTGAGTAGTTCAATACATTAATTAATGTGAATCGTTTATCTTAAAAAATTTTCAGTTCTTCGGGCTATGTCAATTCCAATTATCCCAAGACTTTATTATTTGTTTGTCGCACAAAAAAACTTTTTGAATGTCCGGTAGAAACCGATTTCGCTAAAGAAAAAGCTTTTACTGCAGTTAAATATCCTTTTTTCTTCCAAATATTCCTACGAATATGTTTTTTTGATATAGAAATACGTTTTTTTGGAACTGCCATTCAAAAAAGGGTTACTCATTTTTATTTATTGTTGTATGTGAAAGACATGTATTGTTCGGAATAGATCGTTTTTTTTAATCATTATCTATACTTTATTCTGTGAATAATAGTTTTTTTTTTACTTTCAACATTTAACATAAAAAAACAAATAACATAAAATAACAAATAAATTATATATAAAATTTATTATATATATATATATATTATTTTTTTTTCATTATTATTGTTTATTGTTCTTTTCGAAAGAGATAAGAATTGGTGAATCGGAAACAATTATTAATTATAAAAAAAAAATCTCAATTTGTTTGTTTTCTTATGGAACATACATATCAATATGCATGGATAATACCTTTTCTTCCACTTACAGTTACTATGTCAATAGGATTTGGACTTATACTTATTCCGACAGCAACAAAAAATATTCGTCGTATATGGGTTTTTCCTAGTATTTTTCTGTTAAGTATAGCTATGGGGTTTTCGGCCAATCTGTCTATTCAACAAATAAATGGAAGTTTTATTTATCAATATCTATGGTCTTGGACCATAGATATTGATTTTTCCTTAGAGTTTGGATATTTGATCGATCCACTTACTTCTATTATGTCAATACTAATTACTACTGTTGGAGTCATGATTCTTATTTATAGTGACAATTATATGTCTCACGACCAAGGATATTTGAGATTTTTTGCTTATATGAGTTTTTCCAATACTTCCATGTTGGGATTAGTTACTAGTTCTAATTTGATACAAATTCATATTTTTTGGGAACTAGTGGGAATGTGTTCATATTTATTAATAGGGTTTTGGTTCACACGACCGATTGCCGCAAGTGCTTGTCAAAAAGCTTTTGTAACTAATCGTGTAGGAGATTTTGGTTTATTATTAGGAATCTTAGGTCTTTATTGGATAACAGGTAGTTTGGAATTTCGGGATTTGTTCGAAATAGCTAATAACTTGATCCATAATAATGGGGTCAGTTCCTTATTTGCTACTTTGTGTGCCTCTTTATTATTTGTCGGTGCAGTTGCTAAATCTGCACAATTCCCACTCCACGTATGGTTACCTGATGCCATGGAAGGACCTACTCCTATCTCGGCCCTTATACACGCTGCTACTATGGTAGCAGCAGGAATTTTTCTTGTAGCTCGGCTTATTCCTCTTTTCATAGACATACCTTATATAATGAATTTCATTTCTTTACTGGGTGTAATAACAGTACTATTAGGAGCTACTTTTTCTCTTGCTCAAAGAGACATTAAAAGAAGTTTAGCCTATTCTACAATGTCTCAATTAGGTTATATTATGTTAGCTCTAGGTATAGGTTCTTATCGAGCGGCTTTATTCCATTTAATCACTCATGCCTATTCTAAAGCTTTATTGTTTTTGGGATCTGGATCTATTATTCATTCAATGGAACCTATTGTTGGATATTCACCAGAAAAAAGTCAGAATATGGTTCTTATGGGTGGTTTAACAAGATATGTTCCAATTACAAGAACTACTTTTTTATTAGGTACACTTTCTCTTTGTGGTATTCCACCTCTTGCTTGTTTTTGGTCCAAAGATGAAATTCTTAATGATAGTTGGTTATATTCGCCAATTTTTGCAATAATACCTTATTTTACAATAGGATTAACCGCATTTTATATGTTTCGGGTATATTTACTTACCTTTGATGGGTATTTGCGCGTTTATTTTCAAAATCACAGTAGCACTAAAAATAATTTGTTCTATTCAATATCTCTATGGGGAAAAGAAGCACCAAAAACATTCAATAAAAATTTACTTTTATCAACAATGAATAATAAGGTTTACTTTTTTTCAAAAGATACATATAAAATTATTGATAATGATAAGATACGATACTTTAGTACTTACTTTGGAAATAAATATACTTCCACGTATCCTCATGAATCAGACAATACTATGCTATTTCCTCTGCTTGTATTGGTACTATTTACTTTGTTCGTTGGATCAATAGGAATTTCTTTTGATCAAGAAGTAATGGATTTTGATATATTATCGAAATGGTTAACCCCATCCCAAAATCTTTTACATCCAAATTCGAATTATTCTGTGAATTGGTATGAATTTTTTACAAATTCAATTTTTTCAGTAAGTATAGCTATTTTCGGATTATTCATAGCATATATTTTATATGGGTCTGTTTATTCATTTTTCCAGAATTTGGACTTAATCAATTCATTTGTAAAAGGGAGCCCTAAGAGAATTATCTTGGACCAAATAAAAAGTGTTATATACAATTGGTCATATAATCGTGGTTACATAGATATTTTTTATACTAGGGTTTTAGTCATGGGTATAAGAAGATTAACCGAGCTAACTCAGTTTTTTGATAGACATATAATTGATGGAATTACAAATGGAGTTGGCCTTACAAGTTCCCTTATAGGTGAAGGTATCAGATATATGGGGGGGGGACGAATCTCGTCTTATTTATTTTTATATTTTTTTTATGTATCAATATTTTTWKTATTTTTTTTGTTCATTGGTATAAACCCAATAATTATACAGGTCTTCATGGGATAATTTTTGTGTCGTGTACAAAGACATTTTTCGTTCTATCATTTCCGAAAAAGTCGATAAACTAGGTGGATATGTAAAAGATATTTTTTTTTTCCCATTACTTGGACATGTATAAAAAAAATATTGTGACATTTCATTTCGTACAGCATTTTCAAACCGATCATTTTTTATATATCGCAATGGACAATTCCATCGTTTATAATCGAAAAGAAAAGTTACAAGAGGTTTTTCAAACCAGAAATAAGTCTTTTCATTTTTCTCTTCTTTAAGTCTTCCCAATTCCCAATTATCTTGATACCTATCAAGATAAGAATCTTCGTAAACTGGGCTATCTTTATAGCATGTCTCTTTAAAGTGAAAGTGGAATTCCCCCTTTGTTTTTTCCTTTCCATTCACTCGGATCTCTTCCGTTTCATCTATTTTTTCCGGATCTTCCTGTTCTTCCGAACAAAGGGAAGGGTCTTCTTCGGCGGATCCCTCTTGTTCCTGTTTAGTCTCCTTCGTTTCGGAAGTTGTTTCTACATCGCTTTCTTCCTCACTTTCTCCCCTTTCTTCCATTTCTGAGGTTTCTTTCAGTTTCTTAGTGACAATAGGCGACGGCATTCTGCCTAAATAGTAGACACAGGTGATAAATAAGAGAATACTAAAGATTCGAGCCATAGAATTTCTCAATTCTGACACAAGGTACTTATTAGATCGAATAGAATGATTTTGCCGTATCCAGAATAATACCAATCCAACCCATTTCATGAATAAAATGTGACCAATTAACCAACCAACAAAACTACTTGTTACAAATAACATCTTGTTGTTGCATCGAAACATATAAATGTTGACTAATCTGGCTAACGTTGAACTTGGTAAAATGAAATGGTTGAATAATTGAAAAATTAGATTATTCAGGAATACACATTGAATGCTGAGATTACGCATTGAATTTCTGGTAGTAGATCCATAATAAAAAAAGTTTTTGTGATT